ACTTAGAGGACTCTTCTGACAAAATCAAAAAATATGTAATTGTCAGCAAAGTTGTTTATTTTTTTTTCAGTTCAAATCCAAAAAATACTTCTTACTTATACACTTATACATAAGGCATAGGTCGTCGATTCAGCATTGGATAAAAGAGGGAAAATGCCCGGGCGGTTCAAATTTTTTTATCGAGATGAGTGTTCTATATTGATAAAATATTCATTTTAAATTAAAACCATCTCTATATTAACATAGTGGTAGAAAGAGTACCGTGCTGCGTCTAGACTTCAAACGGTTTGCTTTAACCATCTTAAGAGCTCCACATTCTTGGTTGCTAGAGAATCAAAGTGGATTTGCCAATTAATCACGAAATGCTGCGGTTCTTACATATAATTTCTTAAGAAGTAATTCGCGAGATCATGCACCCCTCTTTCCTAGTTATAACGGAAAAGGGTACAGCTGATTGGATCCAGCCTATTCTTGAAATAAACAACTCACACACACTCCCTTTCCAAAAAAGATCAATACACCAACCACTACACTTAGATTTATTGGATTTGTTGCTAAAATATCGGTATTAAATCCGAAACTCCCGGCAGATGGCCAGTGGCCCAAAGAAACGAAAGAATCGGTTACATTTTTCATATAATCTCCTCTTATAGATACACTAAAAAATCGACGAGAGTTCTTTTTCTATCACTTTGCCCCTCTTTTTGATTTATTCTTTTTTTTTTTTTGAAATCGAGTCAAAAAATCTTTGAGTTCAAAGTATCAACTCCCCCTTCATTGTTGTAACACATCATAAAAAGAGTTTCCCTGGACTACGAGCGGGAAGGGGGAAGGCCGGTCGGCATACTAATTCCTCATCTGCGAATCAGCCCTTCCCGTAGGTTATTTTATCAACGAATAAGGAATTGTAGGAGTAAAATCTTGATTGAATTTGAAAAAGCAAACGACAAGTCTAAGGCAATAAAATAGAAAAATATGTATTTTTCCTATTTCTAAGATTAAACAAAAGGATTCGCAAATAAAAGTGCTAGTGCTACAACCAATCCATAAATCGTTAAAGCTTCCATAAAAGCTAAACTAAGCAATAGAGTACCTCGTATTTTTCCCTCAGCCTCAGGCTGTCTCGCGATACCCTCTACGGCTTGACCCGCAGCAGTCCCTTGACCAACCCCAGGTCCAATAGAAGCAAGCCCTACAGCCAATCCAGCAGCAATAACGGAAGCGGCAGAAATCAGTGGATTCATGATAAGTTCCTCATACCAACAAAAAGAAAAAAAATAAATGGTTAATGATACAACCAACCAATGAATTAGGACTTAATTATTCCATCAATAGGATTCATCCAGTCGAAGTAACTAATAACTTTGAATTTAACTAAGAATATTATTGAATACTTCGATATCTCTTTTTTTGTTTCTATGCACAGAGTTTTTGTGAATCCCCAGAACTGTAGTTTTTCCATTTTTTGGTTCCGAACTGTTATTTCAATTCTTCCATCTTTTCTTAATTTTATCTCTTTTTTCAGCTAATTCACAGCCACAACGATATGAAAGGACTTCTATTGGAACCCAGTGGTAGGGCAAACGAAATATATGTTTAGTTCATATATAACTAGCACATATACATGCCTTTCTTCCATAACGTAAACCATTAGAGTCAATCGGATTCGAGAATCGATCCATTTTTCGTTTTTTGTAAATTCGTTTCTCCCTTCCGTTTTATTTATCATTATTTCAACGGAATACAATTTAAATGGGCAAATTAAATTGATTTGTGCGAATTGTTGGATTATTATTTGATCTAAGTTCATGCAATTTATTATTTATTAATATTTTCTTTTGGTCAATTGTTGAATAAAATCAACTGTAAATGGAAAGTAGAATCCTTTCTCTTGTTTTTTATTTAATCACACGTCGTAAAATATATCTTATTCAAATCATAATTTGAATAAGAAGATTGGCTGACCAATATAATTGAAAGTAAATATTCGTTGAGGAAAGGTAGGATATTAAGTGGACGAAAAGATCATTTTAGGAAAAAGATCTTTTAGATCTCTTTCCTTTTTTTTACAACTCTCTAATATCCTAATTTTTGAATTCTTTTTTCCTAATGCTTTCTATCGTAGTATATAGAGTCTTGTATATTTCTATTCCTTAAGTAAATCATCTTTAGCCGCGCATACATTGCTTTGCGTTAAGCGAAAAAAAGACTATTTCAGTGATGACCCTCCATGGATTCACCTATATAAGCCGCGGCTAAAGTTGCAAAAATAAGAGCTTGAATACCACTTGTAAATAATCCAAGGAACATGACGGGGATAGGAACCACCGAAGGTACTAAAGAAACAAGAACAACAACTACTAATTCATCCGCTAAGATATTCCCGAAAAGTCGAAAACTAAGTGATAACGGCTTTGTGAAATCTTCTAAGATGTTAATGGGTAAAAGGATTGGGGTCGGTTGAATATATTTCCCGAAATAACTTAATCCCTTTTTGGTA